TTAGTTCGATCCAAAACTTGAGATAATGGGTGTAATCCGAAAAAGGATTCATAAGTAGTTGTTAACGGAGTTGAAGTTACCAAATTCTGAGGAGTAGGTATCAATTTATGCCTAATTGCTCCGGAGATAGTTCCCTTAACTACATTTTCTAAACGAGCCAGAGCCAACCCCAGCTGGTCTTGTAAAAGATCCGCTACAGAGCGAATACGTTTATTTTTCAAATGATTCATATCATCAAGTGTACCCATTCCAAATTTCATCCCAATCAAATGATCGGCAGCTGCTAATATATCTCGTGGTAACAAAAATATATTGTTCTGAGGTATATTAAGATTCAGTCTCCAATTAATATTTCGGCGACCAATCCTTCCTAATTCACACCTTTGGTGAAAGAATTTTTTTTGTAATTCCTTACATAAGGATTCAGAAAATATTGGATCCCCACCTACACAAGAAAATTGTTGATAAAACTCCAAAATAGCATTTTCTTTTGACCCAATTTTTTTTTTCTCCTTATCGGTCAAGAAAGATAAGAAAATTTCAGGGTAGCAAACATTCTCTAGAATTTCTCGTAGATTCGAACCCATAGCTGATGATAGAACTAGAATAGATATTTTCTGTTTCCTACTCACCCGAGCCCATATTCTTGCTTTTTTATCAATCTCTAATTCTAACCTGCCTCCCCAATCTGATATTATGGTGCCGGTATAGACCGAAATCCCGTTATGATCCAATTCTGACTGGTAATAGATACCAGGACTTTGCAATATTTGATTGATCACAATTCTGTATATTCCGTTTACTATAGAAGTTCCAAGGGAATTCATTAAAGGAATGTTTCCAATAAAAATTCTTTGTTCTTGCATATTCCTACTGGTTTTCCAAATTAATCCCGCGGATACATATAATTCAGAAGAATATGTAAGTGATTCATAGACAGCATCCCGTTCTTTTATCAGAGGTTCTACCAATTGATATGTTTCCACAAATAATTGAAATTCAATTTCGTGATCTATATCTTCAATTTTTGGAAACTTAGAAAGTTCTTCTATTAAACCCTGATCAATAAACCGATAAAACCCTTCAAATTGTATCTGATTAAATCCGGGTATTGTAGATGTTCCCTCTTTTCCATCCCCAAGCATCTTTTTTGAATTTCCCATTTATCCGTTTATTGAAAAAATCCCATCCCATCTCTCATTCTTCACCGAATCATATCCATAGAATTCGATCTAGCAATAATGGAATTTCTATTCTGTTTACTGAATCACATGAAATTTTATCCAACTCCAAGATATATGGAATGTATGAAATACGGATGAACGGAGACTAGATTCAATTGGAATTTTTTATAAGAAATAGATCCAAATGGAACAGAATTGAGAAATACCACTGGAACTTACGGAGTTTTGTAAAGACTAGAAAAAAAAAGTAATTTCATTTTCACCTATGATATTACATATTCCAATTCGATTGCATACCATAAAAACTGTATTCATCATTGGATCTGTTCGAGCAGATAAACATATAATAAATAGAAAACTTTTTTTTTAACCACGTTACTTTTTCATGTATTTGTATTTCATTGTTCAAAAAAATATTTGCAGAAAAGAGATTTATTTTACCTATTTTGAATAGAATAGTTAGAATATCATTGAATTGAAGTAGGTAAGAAAACTTGTATTTTGTTATTTATTAATATTTTTTATTATTAAAATAAAAAAGAATGCACAGATATGTCTCTTTTTCTTCTTTTATTGTGGTACAGTTAGTTCTATTTGGGACAGCACATGCTGTGCTCTATCAAAAAGGAAATTTTCTCTTCAAGGTATTCAATGAAAAATTGAAATATAAAAATTTATTGAGAATTACTCCTCAAAAGCATCCCTAGAGAGATAAAATACCCCATTATAGAGCTATAACTCTATAACGTATGTTCTGATTCTGGGGTTTACATATACTCATCATTACTGTTATAATTGAAATTGAACAAGATTTCTTTTTAATTGAAAAAACTCAATATAGATTAGTTATAAATCCATTTCTAATGATTTTCTTAATATTATTAGAAATAAAAAAATGTAGATTTGAATTTTAATTCAAAAATGGTCATGAATTTACAGTCAATAGTTAATGGTTCTGGTTTGTACTGGATTCTATATTTTGTGACTGAAAATCTATATATATTTTTTTTTCGGAGTTGAAAAAAAAAAAAAAGAAAATTGGAATCTAGTTTCTATGGTTTTGGCGGCATGGCCGAGTGGTAAGGCGGGGGACTGCAAATCCTTTTTCCCCAGTTCAAATCCGGGTGCCGCCTCAACAACAGACTTTAAATCCCCTATTATAACAAACGTAGGAAAAGACTCTTGATACTTTCTTTTCGTTATTCTAAGCCCCTGGCTCTCGAGGTTCTATTCTCTAACCTAAAGTTTTGCCTATCAGATTCAAGAAAAACTTCAAGTAGTGTAGGGAAATCCGTAAATCTTTACTTGCCACTACTATTTTAGTTCCACTTACTGAGTCTTCAATTAGATTGGATAGCCAGAGAGGAAATTAAATTAATAGTTTTGGAAAGGACCTAAGATACTTTGGATACAGACTCATGAAAGTCTCAGAATGCTCAGACATTCAATCAATATTAGATTAGATTAGATGAAGAATTGCCTTTCATTTTACTTCCAAAAATAAAACACGATAAAAGAAAGAAAAAGTCTTATTCTTTCTACATGTGAGTCAGATTCCTTGGATACTTCGAAAAGTGTCCGTTTGCTTGTGTTTACATCTTGTCGATTCTACTAGAAATTCTATAATAAGAATAACTCATTATAAGATAAGTGGATTTTTTGGAGTAGTTCATCAATGGTGACCAAATACCTCTCCCTTTTTTTGACTCTGCACCAGTGATTTCACTATTATTAGTGAACAATAATGGAATAGTTTCTTCATATTCATAGAAATAGGGGACAGAATTCACATGGATATAGTAAGTCTCGCATGGGCTGCTTTAATGGTAGTTTTTACATTTTCCCTCTCTCTCGTAGTGTGGGGAAGAAGTGGACTCTAGAAATACTTCTAATTGCGGTAATAATCAAACTCTATCAACCTGTATCAATTGTTTGAGTTTTCTATACCGTTCGGCAATTTTTTTTTAAGATTTTTTTTTAGAAATTGGATTTATGTTTTGTTTTAGTGACTCATTTTCTAGTTTTATATCAGGGTTTACACGGTTAACCCTTCATGGGGTAACCCCTTTCGAAATCTGAAGAAGCTTCCATCGAATTGGGATTATCTGTATTAAATGGATCAAACAAACAAATGAAATTGATAAAGTATGTACATACATTTCGTATTCTATTTAATTTATATTGACGTTTATAAAGAAAAAGAGAGATATAGGTGGATTCCTTTATATTAAGATATTTCACTTGTATCTTTATACATTACAATAACCAAAATGGCTAGTATGGTAGAAAGAGATCTCTTTCTACCATACTAGCGGGCCCCTTAGGATACTACTACTGAGTCTAATGCATTCCTTTCATTTAAGACGAGAAATTGAAATATTTTTTTTCATTGATAGTCAAATTGTATTCAAATTAATCATTTTGACTAACCGTTTTTACGTAAATTATAAGCAAAAAAGCAGTAGGAACGAGAATGAAGAGTGCAGTAGCAATAAATGCAAGAATATTGACTTCCATAATTTAATCGTTTATTATTATTTTTTTTTCTTTGGAATATCTCGGGATTTAATCCCATAGAGATGAGAAATCTTCCGCTTGTAAACTCACTCAGATGAATTAGATTTCGATGATATCGAATGAAAGAAATATCATGAATAACAATATCGGAGCTATAAAATCGATTCATCGTCAAGAATTTAATAGTATAACATAGGAAGATCTTTTATCCACACCGAATACATAATGAGATTCCTGATCCAATCAAAAAATATTTATTTATGATTCTTTTTCCCGGCTTTCTTTTCTACAACCTAGTAGTTTACTTTCCTTGTACAATCATCTGATGAAGTATCATAAAAAAACCTTTTCTACTTCGATTCTTTAGAAAAATAGTTTATAAAGAACCTTAAATAAACAATAGAAATCAAATAGAGAAAAAAAGTACGAAGTTCAATTTGAAATTAAAAAAAAATTTAAAGGGTCTATCATCTTTTTGGAAAACAAAGAAAGGAAATGTGACAAAGACGAGGCCCAGTAAAAAAACGAAAATATTCCAAAAAATTAACGAGTTAATTTTTCTTACGAGTTTTTTCTTCGACATCGACTCTAATCTTTTAAAAGAGCATATTCATTAGGGAAGACGCATTTTCTCTTTATTTTTAAAATATCCTCTTTCCTTGGTTGGATTCGAACTATTTCAAATTCCTTGACTTCATAGAAAGAAAAGTATATATAGGTACTCTTGGCAAATGTATTATACGCTATCCTATTCCATTTTCCTACACGAATTAATGGGAGATCAGTTGACAAAAAGCGGAAACCCGATACAGTATCTCTTTCTTGAAGTGTTGAATGCTCTCAATAATTATAATTAATTTACATATGTCTCTCTACCCTAGTTAAAATAATCGACTTTTGCTTTATGAAAAAAGAAAAATAAAACAAAAAGATAAATGAAACCATTTTCATCCCCTTGCCCCGAAACAAAAAGGGGAGTTGATCTATTGAATCCGCCGGGACTGACGGGGCTCGAACCCGCAGCTTCCGCCTTGACAGGGCGGTGCTCTGACCAATTGAACTACAATCCCATGGAAATCAAGTGGGTAGCTTACATATTCCTTCTTATGATTTCATTTGAATCATTTCAATTTTAGATTCAAATTTTTGTTTTGTAACAAAGAAAGTCACAAGTGATATATTGATATCTATATGGATATCACTTTAGTGAGAGCAAGAGGGATTACTGGGTAATCCTTGCATTATTATCAAATCGATTGATAATCTATTTTTTTACAAAAAAAATAGATTATTTTCTCG